TGAATAACAGATCCGGATCCTAAAAATAACAATGCTTTGGAATAGGCATGAGTAATCAAATGAAATAAAGCACTTTGATAAGACCCCATACCAAGAGCTAACATCATATAACCCAATTGAGACATTGTAGAATAGGCTAAACCTCTCTTAATATCTTTTTGAGCAAGAGCTAACGTAGCTCCTAATAAAACAGTTATTATTGCTATCAACGAGATGAAATTCATTATGGAAGGTATAACTATGAAAAGAGGAAGAAGCCGAGCTACAAGAAAAATTCCTGCCGCTACCATAGTAGCAGCGTGTATAAGAGCGGAAATCGGAGTAGGCCCTTCCATAGCATCGGGCAACCATACATGAAGGGGAAATTGTGCAGATTTAGCAACGGCACCACCAAATACCAGAACAGCACACAAAGTAACAAATAAAAAATTGACCTGGTTATTAGAAATTAAGTCATTGAATATTTCGAATAAATCCTCAAATTCGAAACTACCCGTTATCCAATAAAAACCTAAAATTCCTAATAATAAACCAAAATCCCCTACACGATTTGTTACAAAAGCTTTTTGGCAAGCATTTGCTGCTTGAGGTCGTGTGAACCAAAATCCTATTAATAAATAGGAACACATTCCAACCAATTCCCAAAAAATATAAATTTGTACCAAATTCGAACTAGTAACTAATCCTAACATGGAAGCACTGAAAAAACTCATATAAGCAAAAAATCTCAAATATCCTTGATCATGAGCCATATAATTATCACTATAAATAAGAACCAAAATTCCAACGGTAGTTATTAACATTGACATAATAGAAGTAAGTGGATCTATCAAATAGCCGAATTCTAAAGAAAAATCGTTAGTAATGATCCAAGACCATACATATTGATAGCTAGAATTGCTATTTATTTGCTGAATAGACAGATTCATTGAAAAAATCATGACTATACTTAACAATAAAACACTATGAAAAGCCCACATGCGCCGCAAATTTTTTGTTGCCGTCGGAAAAATAAGAAGTCCCACCCCTACTAATATAGGAACGGGAAGTGGGATGAAGGGTATGAGCCACCCGTATTGATATGTCTGTTGCATAAAAAGCTTTTTGAATTATGAATTTCCTAATTTATTGTTTCTGATTAATGGGATCTTACCTGTTTTAAAGGAGTCAAAAAAGTCAAGATATGAACTAAGTTAAACAAATTTAAATAGAAATTTATAAGCCTTTCCTCTTACTTTACTTATACTTAAATTCTACTTATACTTAAATTCTACTTATTTACTTATTCTTAACTTTCTTTATCTTTATTTATTTATTTTTATTATAAATATTTCAAATATTCAATTCAAAGCAAGAAGTTAGATTTGTTGAAATAGTATAAATGATATAAAACTAAAACAGAGTAATTCGTCATTTTTTTTTTCCAATTTGCAAATTAAACCGACCCCATTTAACCGGTTAATAAAAAAGAAAATGAAAACGGAAAGTTGAATTCTTTTTTTTTTTTTTTTATTATTATTAAGATTGAATTTGATTCCTATGGTGCAACAGATTCTACAGATATCGACTTCAATGAGAAAGAATATCAAATAAAGATAGTAATCAATCGAATGAATAAAAAAATTTTACAGCGATTCTATGGAATAAAAAAAAATAACATATCTTCGTATTTCTCCATTTAGCTATTTCTAGTATTTAGAGTACACAAAATATTTTTTTCTAAATGGGATTTTCATATATCTCCCCCCTCCTTAGCTTTCTTTTTTTCCGAAAAGAGTATTAATTCAAGAATAAGAATAAATAGAATAAAAAAACTAAAGAAGGATTTGGTTTCAACAATAGATGTCTTTCACATCCAACTAAAACAATAAGTAATCCTTTTTATCTTAAATGGCCGTTCCAAAAAAACGTATTTCTACATCAAAAAAGCGTATTCGGAAAAATATTTGGAAAAGGAAGGGATATTGGACAGCATTAAAAGCTTTTTCGTTAGGGAAATCCCTTTCTACAGGAAATTCAAAAAGTTTTTTTGTGCAACAAAAAAATTAACAAATTAAGTATTAAGTAATAGTAATCAAAAATTTCAATAATCCGAATCAACTCGAAAAAAGAAATTGAACCATTTCCTATTTGCTAAAAAATTTTGAATTTCCTATTGAGTTAAACTAATCAATATCAAATAGCAATCAGTTCCCTCTTTTTTATTTAAAAAAAAATTTTAGCTTTTTACTGAATTCTAAAAATAAAAAAAAAAAAAAGGTTTCCTTGTTTTTGTTGACAAACACATAAATACAAGATAAAAAGGGGTTATCCTTCTTTTTTTTTGTTATTTTTTTTTGTTAGTAGATTTTCTCATTTAGAAGATGGGGGAGAGGTTTCGAACTATTTGTTTGTTAGATTTACAATAAAAAAAATTCTATTTTTATCCCCTTTTCTCTATCTATAAAAAAGGGGATAATTTTTTAATTTGAATTTCATTTTTAGTGAAAGTAATAGATTGAATTTAACTTTAGTTAACCTTTATATATATTTCTATAAATTACTATATAGTACTATATAGAAATAGAATATAGATAGAATCTAGAATTATATATTATATAGAAAATAGTATAGATATATAGAAAATAGTATAGAATAAAAATATAGAAGGTAAATTTATGAAATTAAAAAAATGAGAAAATAAATGAGAAAAAGTTCATTAAAAAATGAAAACAAAAATATTTTTTAGGGTAGAACTCTCTCTTTATAGTTACAAGAGTTCAATTCTAAGAGAACATAAAATACACGAAAAATACCAAGAGGCTAAGACCCTAAACTAAAATAACGAACTTGCTAACCCCTATTGTTTTTTTTGTATTATTTTAAATTTTTTTTTTTCTGAAAAAAAAAAAAACAAAAAATATTGCACTGAATTGTCTTCTTCAATCTCGACGATTGTTTATTTTTGTTTATTTATAAACTATTATAAGTTCAAGCCAAGCCGCTATGGTGAAATTGGTAGACACGCTGCTCTTAGGAAGCAGTGCTAGAGCATCTCGGTTCGAGTCCGAGTAGCGGCATGTCATCTTCTAAAAAAGAGAAATAGATCCTATAATGAGTTCAACTCCCAATTTCCATTTAAGATACTTTTCTTTTTTTTTTTATGATATTTTCAACCTTAGAACATATATTAACTCATATTTCCCTTTCTATTGTTTTAACCGTAATTACAATTCGTTTAATAACCCTTTTTTGCGAAGATGGAATCGTACAACTGTATGATTCATCTGAAAAGGGTCTGATAGTTTGTTTTTCCTGTATAACAGGATTATTAGTTACACGTTGGATTTATTTGGGTCATTTTCCACTAAGTGATTTATATGAATCATTAATATTCCTTTCGTGGTGTTTCTCCCTTATTCATATAGTTCCATATTTCAAAAAAAATAAAAATTTATTAAACACAATAACCGGTTCAAGTGCTATTTTTACCCAGGGCTTTGCTACTTCCGGACTTTTAACTCAAATACACCAATCTTCAATATTAGTACCCGCTCTTCAATCCGAGTGGTTATTAATGCACGTAACGATGATGATATTGGGCTATGCATCCCTTTTATGTGGATCATTATTATCAGTAGCACTTGTAGTCATTACATTTCGAAAAAAGAGAAAGATTCTTGGTAAAAGTACTCTTTTAATAAAAGAGTCGTTTTTCGTTGGGGAAATTGAATACATGAATAAAAAAAGTAATCTTTTACAAACTACGTCTTTTTTTTCGGGTAAGAATTATTACAAATCTCAATTAATCCAACAATTGGATTATTGGAGTTATCGGATTATTAGTCTAGGGTTTTTATTTTTAACCATAGGTATTCTGTCAGGAGCGGTATGGGCTAACGAAGCTTGGGGATCCTATTGGAATTGGGATCCAAAAGAAACTTGGGCATTTATTACTTGGCTCGTATTCGCGATTTATTTACATACTCGAACAAATATAAACCCGCAAGGTGAAAATTCGGCAATTGTAGCGTCTATAGGCTTTCTTATAATTTGGATATGCTATTTTGGGGTTAATCTATTAGGACTAGGACTACATAGTTATGGTTCGTTTACATTAACATCTAATTGAATTCACGAAAATATCTTACGAACACAACACATTCACATTACAGTACATATAAAAATAAAAAATTTTACGTGAAGGGGCACGAAGCATGCGAATAAAATATTTTATTGATTCGCATGGTTCATGCCCATATGGGGTTCAAATTCTTTTTTTTAGCTATAAATTTTAGTAATTTGCGAGAAGGAAAAGTTCTCTTTTTCATTCTACAACTTTTTCATTGTAAATTTCAAATCATGAATAGAAAAAAAACTATTTAGAAAAAGAATTAGATAGTATAACTTCAACCTTGTCAACCGATAGTGAAAGAACGAAATCCGGGTACATACCAATACCCAGTACGGGTAAAAAGAGGGAAATTGAAAGAAATAACTCTCGTGGTCCAGAATCAAAAAAATAAGAGTTTGGAACGTTAAAAAGCTTATATCCATAAAACATCTGACGTGACATAGATAATGAATAAATAGGAGTTAATATGATTCCAATTGCCATTACAAAAGTAATTAGTATTTTTGGCATTAAAAAAAATTTGTGACTAGTAATTATTCCAAAAAATACTATCAATTCAGCAACAAAGCCACTCATACCCGGTAATGCAAGGGAAGCCATTGCAAAGCTACTAAACATGGTGAATATTTTTGGCATTGTGATAGCCATTCCGCCCATTTCGTCAAGATAAAGAAGGCGTGTTCGATCATAAGTTGTCCCTGCCAAGAAAAAAAGTGCAGCACCAATAAATCCATGAGAGATTATTTGTAAAAGAGCTCCGTTGAGTCCTGTATCAGTTATAGAACCAATTCCGATAATTAGGAAACCCATATGAGATACAGAAGAATAGGCTATTCTTTTTTTTAAATTCCGTTGGCCAAGAGATGTTGAAGCTGCATAAATTATTTGGATTGCGCCTACTAGCACTAACCAAGGGGAAAATAGATAATGGGCATGAGATAATAATTCTATATTGATGCGAGCCAGTCCATACGCTCCCATTTTTAATAAGATTCCAGCTAGAAGCATACAAGTACTGTAATGTGCTTCTCCGTGGGTATCTGGTAACCACGTATGTAGGGGTATAATCGGCGATTTGACAGCAAAAGCAATAAAAAATCCAATATAAAATATTATTTCTAAGAACAAAGGATACGACTGATTTGTTGATGTTTCAAAACTTAATGTTGGTTGATTAGAACCAGATAAACCTATACCCAGAACTCCCATTAGGAGAAAAATGGAGCCCCCTGCTGTGTACAAAATAAATTTTGTAGCCGAGTACAGACGTTTCTTTCCCCCCCACATGGAGAGAAGTAGATAAACGGGAATTAATTCTAACTCCCACATGATAAAAAAAAGTAAAAGGTTGCGAGAAGAAAATAATCCTATTTGACCACTGTACATTGCTAACATCAGGAAATGAAATAATCGAGAATCTCGAGTAACAGGCCAAGCCGATAAAGTAGCTAAGGTGGTGATGAATCCCGTTAGTAAAATGGGTCCTATAGAAAGTCCATCTATTCCCAATCTCCAATGGAAATCAAAAAGGCGGATCCATTTATAATCCTCCAATAGTTGGATTAACGGATCGTCCGGTTGGAAATGATAACAGAATGTATACACCGTTAGAAGTAGTTCTAAAATACATATACATATTGTATACCAACGAACGGCCCTATTTCCCCTATGGGGGAGAAAGAAAATTAAGGAACCTGCGGATATTGGCAAAACTACAATTATTGTTAACCAAGGAAAAAAAGTCGTGGTAAAGACAAGATGCGCTTGGACCAGAAAGACCGGTGCTCAAAAATAAAAATATCTTGAGCACCAGTCTTGTTGGTAAAAAAAAATAAAATAAAATGGATTCAAGTAGAGTTTAGTGGAACGTATCAATATCAATAAGCTAGACCCATACTGCGAGTTGTTTCAGCCCCTAAATAAACCCGAACACTCAAGAAATCCGTTGGACAGGCGGATTCACATCTTTTACAACCAACGCAGTCTTCTGTTCTTGGAGCCGAAGCAATTTGTTTAGCTTTACATCCGTCCCAAGGTATCATTTCTAATACATCGGTGGGGCAGGCTCGGACACATTGAGTACATCCTATACATGTATCATAAATCTTTACTGAATGTGACATTGGATCTATACATTTTTAAACGCCATAAATTTTCGACCTAGTAAGCTTATAAACAAATCCTATATTTAGATACCAGGTAAATCAACAAGTTATCAGAATTTTTCTAATCAATTTACTTCTGGACTGCTTTATTATAAAAGAAAGGGCCAAAATACTTTGATTTCTTATGTTTATGTTTCTTTTGCAGAGAAGATTATACCTTAAATTTAAAATTCTTTAAGAATATTTGAATTCTTATGATTAATACTACTTATTCAACAAATTCGATTGGTTAATACGAGTTGATTTTCGATTACGATAAATTGATGAAACAATAGCCAGCCCAATGGCTGCTTCAGCGGCCGCAATGGCTATAACAAAAATTGAGAAAATATCTCCCCTTAATTGACGATTATCAAAAAAATCAGAAAATGTTACAAAATTTATATTAACTGCATTCAATATAAGTTCAAGACACATAAGGGCTCTAACCATATTTCGACTTGTGATCAATCCATAGACACCCATAGAAAATAAATAGGCACTCAAAACAAGTACATGTTCGAGCATCATTAAGCAACTCCTTAGCAATCTCATTCATTTCAATCTAAAAAACAATTCAATTGATTTGATTGAATCACATATAACAAGCATGAAATATTTTAACTGCTGATTTTTTATTGACGAGCTACAGCAATTGCACCTATTAAAGCAACTAAAAGAATTATTGAAATGAGTTCAAATGGAAGAAAAAAATCCGTTGATAAATGAATTCCAATTTGTTGACTATTGCTTATCAAATCTTGTTCTAGAACCTGGTTTGATCTTGTAGTCCAAATAATCCCGTACCATGACGTATCTGGAATAGTAGTAATTAGTGAAATAAAAAGACTTGTACAAACCACCAAAGTAACCCCATCCCCAACAGTCCAAAGGCGAGAATCCTTGTAATATTCTGAATCACTCATGAACATCACAGCAAAAAGAATTAAAACATTTACAGCCCCTACGTAAATAAGTAGTTGCGCGGCAGCTACAAAATAAGAACTCAATAGAATATAGAATAAGGATATACAAACAAGAACCAATCCTAACGAAAAGGCCGAATAAATTGAATTGGGAAGTAATACTACTCCTAGACCTCCTAAGATCAGACCCGATCCCAGAAAGACTAAAAGAAAATCATGCATTGGCCCGGGTAAATCCATAAAAAAAAAAATCGAAATATTTCATGATCTTATTGACCTGACCAGGAAAAAAGAAGTAACTCCATTTTTTTATGTTTATGATATTTCCTAACTTAAAAAAAATTGAACAGATGGGGGCGGGTTGATATATAGTGTTATTAGCCCTAATCATTCAATATCTGGAAATTTTTTTGAAAAAATATATATATATTACTCTAATATAAAATACTCTAATATAAAAAATATAAATATAAAATTTATATATAGAAATACATTTTGGATCAAAATTAAATGACAAGTTTAAATTTGAAAAGCCTTATTTTTAGAGATCCAACCTAAACCTTAATTTCATTTATTTAAAATTTATTTTAATATTAATATTTATTTTTAATATTAATATTTATTTTAATATTATTCATATATATATTATATATATTATTAATAATAATTAATTATTATTGATTAAATATTAAATAATGAATTTGAATTTGAAGTGTTAATAGGGGATTTTTTTGAATTAAGAGGTTTAAGTTTAAATATTTTATAGTTGATTTATATTGGAGGCGAATTCGAAATTGTGCGAATTGTGTAATCATCAATTACTGACGTTGGTAACCGACCCAAAGCAATTTGATTATAATTCAATTCGTGACGATCATAACTTGAAAGTTCATATTCTTCAGTCATTGATAAACAATTTGTTGGACAATACTCAACGCAATTACCACAAAATATACAGATTCCAAAATCAATACTGTAATTAAACAACCGTTTCTTTCGAATATCACTTTCTAATTTCCAATCTACAACAGGTAGATCTATAGGACATACACGAACGCATACTTCACAAGCAATGCATTTATCAAATTCAAAGTGAATTCGGCCCCGGAAACGTTCCGACGTAATTAGTTTTTCGTAGGGATATTGAATAGTTATAGGTAAACGATTCACATGAGACAGGGTAATCGCGAAACCTTGACCGATGTATCTGGCAGCTCGTATTGTTTGTTGACCATAATTTGTGAATTCAGTTAGCATAGGGAACATATCGTGAATGTGTATAAAGAATAAAATTGTAGACTTGTTTCTTTCTCTTGTTTGAGATAAGTGGTGAATATAGAATATTGTAATTGTTTACAGTGAAAGAAGTTGGGACGAAGTTGTTAATAATAGATTACCTAGAGAAATAGGTAAAAGAAATTTCCATCCAAGATTTAAAAGTTGGTCTATTCTCAACCTTGGTAAAGTCCATCTTGTTGCAATAGGAATGAACAAGAACAAATACGTTTTAGCTAATGTAATAAAGATGCTGATTATTGTTCCAAAAACTTTACCTACTTTATTTATATTTATGTCCAAAATTTTAGGAACGAATAGGTATGGAATAGAAAGATTCCAACCTCCTAAGTAAAGAACTGTTATAAATAACGAAGAAACTAGTAGATTCAGATATGAAGCAACGTAAAATAAACCAAATTTGATACCTGAATATTCGGTTTGATAACCTGCTACTAATTCTTCTTCTGCTTCTGGTAAATCAAAAGGTAATCTCTCACACTCAGCTAGAGAAGAAATTAAAAAAATGAGAAACCCTATAGGTTGACGCCACAAATTCCACCCCCAAAAGCCATATTTTGACTGCGCTTCAACTATATCAACTGTACTTGAACTGTTAGATAATCATAGTCGATTAGAACATCGCTGTTCTTATCACTATTACAGAACCATACGTGAGATTTTCACCTCATACGGCTCCTCAAGGGTCAGAAATAAATCTAAGGACATTTAATTCTTATTTATCTTTATCTTGATATTTTTTTTGTAGGATAGAGTCAAAACTTATCCCAAGTTCCCCAAATTAGACCAACGGAATTCTGTTTGCTATATTTTTTATTTAAAATATATAGTAAAAAAAGGTGCTTCTGAATTAATCTCATCTTTTCATTTTAGGAATGTCATTTTTGTTTGTTAATCAATAACTTAATCCTCGAATAAAAACCTTTTTGTAACAACATTATATAGGTATTTCATTTTTCAATCACGAAAAAGAATTTGGTATTCCATTAATTATTAATTTATGAATCATGTTAAGAGTTCTCTCTTTCTAACTAATGAAAAGATCGAAGAAAAGGACTTATTTAATTATTTTATTCTATTTTTTTTCGTTCCTATTCTCCTTTCTCATAAAAGGGATTTTACTAAAAAAAGATTACTTCGTTCTTGATAGTTATTTACTTAATCGGTGGATAGGAGCATACTCTAGGCCGGAATCGTGGGTAGTACTTCTTGATCATTTCTACTAACTTAAAGTCCCAATTCGAATTCCGTTTATGTGCAGAAATATCCTCTTAAAAAATTTAGAGAATATCCATTACTAATCCTTTGTGTATTTTGGTCTTTCTAAACATCCACTCAATTTTGTTCAACCTCCCGTTTAAACCCGCTTCAAGTGATGATAACTAAGCAACCAATCTTGGGGCAAAGGGCCTCTACTGCTTTTTAATTAATAATCCATTCTTGTACATAGGAAATGAGACTTAATCTTTTTACTGCAAATTTGCAAGCCGTTTTTTTTCACTCATATAACTATCTGCTTTAGTTCATCAACCCAAATGATGCCTAAAAAAGATGAAAAAAATTATTTAACCTTAACCCTCTTCTCAGAAATAAGAAAGAAAAGAACTAGGAACTTTTTTCTATTTCAGCTAATTAGAGACACCGAATCACACGTAGAGATATTGATAATACACATAAAGTTAATGGTATTTCATAACTAATTGATTGAGCAGCAGCGCGTAAACCACCTAAAAAGGAATATTTATTATTTGATCCATATCCCGACATAAGAAGTCCAACGGGAGCAATACTTGAAATAGCGATCCATAAAAAAACCCCAATACCAAGATCGGCTAGAATAAGGTGATATCCAAAAGGAATTACTGAATAACTTAGTAAAATCGATATCACTGCGACGGATGGTCCGATACTAAATAACCGACCATCTCCGCTAGATGGAAGAAGGTTCTCTTTGAAAAGTAGTTTTGTACCATCTGCTACAGCTTGAAGAATTCCTAAGGGCCCGGCGTATTCAGGTCCAATACGTTGTTGTATCCCTGCAGATATTTCTCTTTCTAACCAAACAATTACGAGTACACCTATTGTGATTCCTAATACAAGAGTAAAAATCGGGACAAGTAGCCATATAAGCCCATAGATCTCTTTTAAGGATTCTAATCTGGAAAACGAATTGATAGCTTGTATTTCGGTTGTATCCATTATCATTTTTAACGATCAACTTCTCCCATAATGATATCTATGCTACCTAATATCGTCATAATATCAGCCAATTTCATTCTTTTAACTAACTGAGGAAGAATTTGCAAATTGATAAAACCCGGCGGGCGAATTTTCCATCTCCAAGGAAAAACACTCAGATCTCCTATCAGAAAAATTCCCAATTCCCCCTTTGGGGCTTCAACTCTCACATAAAGTTCTTGTTTCGCCAATTCAAAGGTTGGAGAAGGTTTTTTACTAATAAATCGATATTCAAAATCATTCCATTCGGAATCTTTTACTCTATCAAAACGTCGTATTTCTAAATTCTCGTAGGGCCCTCCTGGAATTCCTTCCAGAGCCTGTTGTATTATTTTTATGGATTCTGCCATTTCACCGATTCGTACTAAATAACGAGCTAACGAATCTCCTTCTTTTTGCCATTGAACTTCCCAATCAAATTCATCGTAACACTCATAATGATCAACTTTACGAAGATCCCATTGGATTCCGGACGCCCGTAGCATTGGGCCCGATAAACCCCAATTTAGTGCTTCTTCTCCGCGAATAACGCCCACGCCTTCAACCCGTTCTAAAAAAATAGGATTCCGTGTAATAAGCTTTTTATATTCAGCAACCCCCGTTAAAAAGTAATTACAAAAATCCAAACATTTATCTATCCAGCCATAAGGTAGATCAGCAGCTATTCCTCCGATACGAAAATAATTATGCATCATTCGCATACCAGTAGCTGCTTCGAATAAGTCATATATCAATTCCCTTTCTCGAAAAATATAGAAGAATGGGGTCTGTGCACCAATATCTGCCATAAAAGGGCCAAGCCATAACAAATGGGAAGCTATACGACTCAACTCCAACATAATGACTCTGATATAACTAGCTCTTTTAGGTACTTGAATATTTCCTAATAGTTCGGGCCCATTTACAGTGATTGCTTCCGTGAACATAGTAGCTAAATAATCCCAACGCGTTACATAGGGCAAATATTGGATAATTGTTCGATTTTCCGCAATTTTCTCCATCCCTCTGTGTAAATAGCCTACTATAGGCTCACAGTCAATAACATCTTCACCATCTAGAGTAACGATGAGTCGAAGAACACCATGCATTGATGGGTGGTGAGGCCCCATATTGACTATCATAAGGTCTTTTCTTGTAGCCGGTACAGTCATAAGTTTTTTACCCATTCATTTTTCCATGAATTGCTGAAAGTAAAAAGAAGTTTATCCAAATACAAAAAAAAAGGAAAGAGTACTTAAAAAAATTCTTTCAATTAACGAGTTTTTGCCTCTCGAATACCCAATTGACCAATTAATTCTTTATAACGTGCTCCATTTTTTTTTTCCAAATAAGCCAACAGCCGCTGACGTTTTCCTAAAATTTTTCGCAAACCTCTCTGAGATAAATAGTCTTTTTTGTGCACTTCCAAATGTGAAGTAAGTCTCCGTATCTTATTGGTAAAACGGAATACTTGAAATTCAATCGACCCCCTTCTTTCTTTTTCAGAAATAACCGAAATGAATGCACTTTTTACCATAAAAGATTTTCCCTCTTACACTTTTACAGATATGGATTTTACCGATGAGTAATAATAATGCTAGTAATTTTAATGTGTTATATACAATAATCTTAATTTATTTATGAACTCCTAATTTTATCAACTCATATTAATCCATCCAGGTTTCCATTTAATTTATTCTGAAAAAGAAAAAAGAAGGAAAGGGGTTCATTTTTGCATGGCATAATTTAGACCTAAAATGAAGAAGATTCTGTTAATTGATTTGTAGGCCTAATTGATACCTCAGCGGTTTTAGTCTTCGTATTCTATATTAGAATGGCATGGAAGGTGGGGCGTGTCAACCTCTTTACTTTCATATACTCCGTAGGGTATAGCATATATAGCAAAAATGGACTATCAACGACTTTTCAATCGCGGATACATCCGTATCCTTAACATACTGAAACGACTGCCATTATTTGTATCAAACCAATAGCGATTCATACAAGCTAAATCTTCTAATCGATAATTAGGCCAAAGAAAAAATTTGAATTTAATTAATTCATTCTTATCTTTATTAAGATTAAGATGGTTCTCTTTATCCAAATCCAAAGATTGACGGCAGTTGTTCTCAGTCCAAAATATTGGATTTTTATTCCCAGTCTTTGAATTCAAAGAAATTAGAATTCTCAATTCTCTACGACGTCTATGCGATAAAATGGTTTCGGGAACAAGCAAATCAAAACCATTCTTATCAACATAGGGTTGTTTTCTATATCCTTGATTAATTTGGTGCTTAATCTTATGAACCAACGAAATACCTAAGGTTTGATACATAATAAATTGTCCATCATTTTTTAGAGACAGGCGCGCGGGTTCGATAATCAAGATCGCCTCTTTCCCCACTTTGACAACTTTTTGACTAATATCCATTGGCTCCACCTTCAGTTCTCCGTTTACAATCGCGGATGCAGAAAGGTTTGTTAGTGTTTTCCGTCTAAGCAGGAAAACAGCTATGGATAGATTAGTCATCTGTGTTTCAAACCAATCATAGTTCAAGACCAGTTGAGAAATTACAAAACGTTTTTGCCTTGTCTCTATGTCTATTTCTAGTTCACTTTTCTTTTCCTTTTTTCTTTTTTTAAGTACCGGTACCGGATCTTGAATATCTTTTTTGTTCTTTCTTGAAGATTTGGCATTCCCTTTTTTTTTTACATTTGATGTAAGATCCCTTTTGCTTTCGACCGATTCGTTTTCTTTTTTAGCTTTTTCGTCTTTTTTATTTTGATTCTTTATTTTTTTATTTGAAACGGATTCCCCTTTTTGTTTTTGGTTTTCTTCGATGTTTTTCTTTTCACTATTTTCAATAAGACCATTTTTATTTAGATTCAAATTTAACAGAAGCTTTTGACTTGGTATAACCCACGGTTTTGTTTTATATAGATTATAAGTTAGGACAAATTCGGGGAAGAACCAAGATCCCAGATCTGGTCGAGGACCATTTAGTATTTCTTTATTCCGTCCCAGCCAATTAAAAAAAAAATTTCGGGATTTTGGTAAATTGGGTTGGAACTTTTGTGAAAGCGTAAGATAAAGAAGTTCTTTATTATCAAATTTTTTAATAATTTCATAATAGTTAGTATCAATCTGAGCATTTTCATTACTCGCCGCATCCAGTTCGATGTAGGACTCCATTCTAATTTCGTATCTAAAATCAAGAACTAAATTTTTACGATCCAAATATTTTCTATCGGGATTGATTTCTGCATATCTAAAATTGAAATACTCAATATCCGAAAAGTTTTTAGTAGGGATACTTCTCAATATAGATATATCAGACATATTATATTTATGCGTGTTGGGTTTATAAAAAATATCTTTGTTCTTTTTTAATTGGTCTTGCGCGCTTGATTTATAAATAGATGAGTCTCTCTTATTTTCATAATTCAAATTAATAGATTTATATGATAAAAGATCATATCTAGAGGTTTTTTCAAAATTAGTTTTTTCATTATCCCACTTGGAATTTTTTTTTTTATGACGTCTATTTCTCCACTTTTGGAGTATTAATTTATACCATTTAATACGAGATGAATGTCCCATTAACAACCAATTTTTCCATTCATTCATTTCAGAAGTCGGGAGTTTCTTATGACTTAATTTAGAATGAAGTATTCCTTGTCTTTCAAAGTAATCTTTTATTTCAGCCTTAATAAAAAAAGACATTCCGTGATATTGAAAAAAAGATCGTAATTTGGTACTAACTCGGCTTTGTGATAATTTATAAAATACATATGCTTGTGAGAAATAGGATAAGTCACAAAAACTATGTAAATTTTTACTATTTCTAAGACTATTAATTGGTTTTTTTAGAGTTGAAATTTTTTTTAGAGTTGAAATAAAGTTAATTATATTTTGATTTTTTCTATTAAGCTTTTCTTGATTTGTTTCATTAATGGGCTTAGCTGGCATTTTTTTTATCGATTCAAGAAGAAATTGTATATTGAGTCTCGAAATATTAATAATAGATAAAAAAATATCTATGTATATTTTTTCAAGGAAAATCTTTAGAAAACAATCTAATTGAGAGATTAATCGAACATTTCTTCTTTTTAACATTTGCCAAATATTTGTTGTCGATTCGAATCTTTTAGTAAGATATCCTTTTTCGGTAGGATTAATATATACCCCGGATGGGGTTATTTTGTTTTTTTCTTTTGTAATTTTTTCTATTTGATTTCGGATTTTTTCTATTTGATTTCGAATTGTGCTTGTTCTACTTGTTAGATCCTTCTTTTTTGTCAGTGAAGAATTTTTCCAATTTTGAGATTCAAATAGAAGACTAAATGATTCATCAATTATTTGATTGCTGGTTCTAGAATCTTTTTCGTTTTTAATTGCATTCGATTTTGATACTTTTATTAAGCTAACTTTTATTAAGCTAAAAATTGGGTTGAATTTTTCTAGTATTAATTTTGTTAGTATTCTTGCTATTTCTAAATATGACCTTTTCCATTTTACAATTGTTTTTTCTAGTTCCTCAAAAATGGGTTCAAAAAAAGAATTTCTTTCTCTAAATAGGGATGTGGGAGAACCAAAAGGAACGTCAGTTTGCAGTCCCCAAACTGTTAAAAAACAAGAATCAGTTTTTTCAATTGGTATTAAATTTTTATCATTTAGATCAAAATCAGCTATATCAGAGGGTCCTAGTTTATCTTTGTGCCAAGGTTTCAGGGAGAAAGGAAATAAGATTTTTATCTGCATACCGTCTTCCCACCAATCCGCTGGGAATTCTGTTTCCGATATTTGGATACCATCAGTGGTACATTTAATATGCATTTCTTGGTTCCATTCCTTTAGATCCTCAAACCATTCAGGAGGTTGAAATAATAACATACGTCCAATATTTTTGGCTATTATCAATGAAGGCAATAGAATATATTTTCTAAAAAAAGATTGAGTTATTAACGCAGATCCCCTTATTAGGTGCCCACCTGGGATATCCTCCCATAGCCGCGCTACGAGTATCCGCGATTCTTCCTCGTTTCTTTTGGATACTTTTTCGTGCCTATCGCTTAACTTTTTGGCTTTTGGCCTCGTCTTGCCTATCCAAACATTAAAATAAATTGTAAAAGTTTCGAATAGATCCAATATTTGAACCGGTAGGTAGGGGAATGCTTTGATTCTATCCAAAAAAAGGAGAGAGTGCGCGTTTGCTTGATACAGTTGCCAAACTCCAATTTTACGCCTTTGAGAGCGTAGAGAACCTTTAATTAGTTCCCGCCGAAAGTCCGATTCGGGCAAATAACGTAACAAGGGTATTCCCACCATACCCTTTCTTGTTTTTATTCTACCTTTCTTTGGAGAATTAGAGGATCTACTTTCAGCTTCATCTTCCTTTTTTTTTTTTTCTTGTGCTTGTTTTTTTTTTTTTTCATCTTCTTTTTTTTTTTTTTTTTAATTTTTTTTTTTTTTTTTTTTTTAATTTTTTTTTTTTTTTTTTTTTTTTTTTTGTTGTTTTTTTTTTTTTTCATCTTCATTTTTTTTTTCATCTTCATCTTCCAAATTTTCCTTAGGAATCAAAATCGTTTCAATTTTGAAAAATCTTGAGCGAATTTCAAAGCCCTCTGTTACCTCCGATTCGGAGTCCGAGTCCGATTCGGATTTCGATTCCGATTTCGATTCCGATTTCGATTCGGATTTCGATTTCGATTCGGATTTCAATTCCGATTTCAATTCCGATTTCGATTCCGATTTCGATTCGGATTTCGATTCCGATTTCGATTCGGATTTCGATTCCGATTTCGATTCGGATGTCGATTCCGATTCGGATTTCGATTCCGATTCCGTGTCGTTGGGGTCTTCAAATTGTTTTTCATATTCTAGAAATTCGTCGTCTATTTCGCTGATTAATTCGCCTGGCCACCGAGGGACTTTTTTACTTATTTCTTGTATTTCATTAATAGATTCCTTTGGAGTATTGTTAATAGATTCCTTTGGAGTATTGTTAATAGATTCCTTTGGATTATTAGTAGCGGTTTGAATGTCATTCAATAAAATTTTTAAAAATCTTTTGTTTTCTTTAGTCAATTTTAGTTGTCTATCAAATTCGCCAGTTAAGGTAGAAAAATTTTCCATTTTGATTAAAAATTGTTTTTTATCAAATGCATTTGTTTGCTCCTCAAATTCTTCGGAATCGGGATCTGCAAAAAGGATAGCGTAAATCCGATTTATATCAAATCTTTCCATTAAATCTTCTATCGACCCGTTAGAAGGTGAAATCTCTGGTGTCATTCTTAAGCGATGGGGCCCACTTAATAAAGGATCATAGGCTTTAGGAAAATAAAAATATTTGTTTTCACTATCATCTTTGTTTTCACTATCATCATTACTATCATTACACAATCGAGTTCTTGTTTCCAGTATATCTAGAAAACGGGATTTCTTGTCGAGAGCTTCAATTCGATTTCTAAATTCGTTACTTGTCTTATTCCCCTTTCTGTTGTTGGAATAAATCCAATAATTGTTAAATTCATTATCATTAGATTTAAATTCATTATCATTAGATAGAGTTTTCTCTATTGTAGACCACCATACTATATTTTTTAGCTTTTGCAGAAAAAGTGACAAACTTGGTGGATACGTAAAAGCAATTTTTTCTTTTCCATCACTTTCGCATATGTGAAAGAAATACTGCGACAGTTCCGGTCGTACGGCCGTTTCATTTTGGTCATTGCTTTCTTCTTTTTCATTTTTATCATTGCTTTTTTCTTTTTCATTTTTATCATTGTCATTGCTTTCTTCT